GGAGGCCCCAATGACCATAGATCGAACCTATCCAATTTTTACAGTGCGATGGTTGGCTGTTCACGGCCTAGCTGTACCTACCGTTTCTTTTTTGGGGTCAATATCAGCAATGCAGTTCATCCAACGATAAACCTAATCCGAATTATAGAGCTATGACACAATCAAACCCGAACGAACAAAATGTTGAATTAAATCGTACCAGCCTCTACTGGGGTTTATTACTCATTTTTGTACTTGCTGTTTTATTTTCCAATTATTTCTTCAATTAAGAAAACAAAGGAAAATAATAATTATAGGAACTCTCTCTTAGCCCATTCGGAAGGCTCTCATCTCATAATTATCCATGACTGTTTATGTCTCTAGCATGACCACTTGATGAAATGTGGAGGGAAGTGGGGTAAATGGCTGATACTACTGGAAGGATTCCTCTTTGGATAATAGGTACTGTAGCTGGTATTCTTGTGATCGGTTTAATAGGTATTTTCTTTTATGGTTCATATTCTGGATTGGGTTCATCTCTGTAGTAATCAGATGAATTGAGTTGTAAATTGTAGCCATGAAAGCGTAAGAACTCAACGGGGTTCCCTTCTTTGTATGATTTGAGGGGGTAGGTCCCGTTGAGTTCTTAAGAATTAAATTAAAATATTTTTTCGTCTAAACGGCAAAATTTCTGAGGATGCTTTTGAAAAATGAAGTTAATTGATCCATCCGCCCGTTGCTCGATAGTATCTATCGATACTTTCAAAGTTAGAAGAAACAAGAAATCATTTGATTTCCTAGATGACATACTATCCTCAAATAAGAATAAAACCTTAGTATTTTTTTGTATCTCATCAAAAATGGAAATTTTTTTTAAGTTTATTGAAGAAGTTATATTTACTCAAAAAACCTCCCTCTCTTTTGTTTGCCCACTATTCTATTTTAGAATTTATAATAAAATATTAAATATATAGATATAATATATCTAAAAAAGTTCTGATATTATCTTGAAAAATTAAAAACTTAGACTAGTAATCTTTGACGAACAAGATAAATAATCTTTTTTTCTTTCGACACAAGAAAGAGATGTGGAAAATTCCTTTTCTTGTGTCGAATACTAGGACGATTAATAATCGTCCCTATAATTTTAATAATTTTAATTTAGTGTTCCACGCATTTATCCGTTCTATTCCCCGCTTACTTATGTCTAGTATCTAGTTGAATTTCATTCAATTAGAATAGAAAACACTATTAATGAATTTTATGACATTGAAATGTGATAATAGTAACATAATCATACCACCCCAATTTGGATTCAAAAAAAGTAAAAAGTCTTCTTCACAATCTACATACTATGACTAGGAATGCGGTACAAGGAATTCCCGACATCTCGTAGAAAACGAGTATAAAAAAGCAAAAGGCTTTTCATAATGTCCATTTTTTATCATAAAGAGTCGTCAAAAATAATTTTGTTATTTTTATACGTTATGAGCTCAATGTCGATAAATCCGCGAGTCTAGAAATTCATTTCTGACAATTGAACCTTCTCGAACTGTTTCTTTTTAAGAACCAAAAAGATTTGTGCCAAAATAACAGATGCCAAGAAGAACAAAAGGCCTTGGACACGTAAGGGATCTTGAAGTACTATTTCTGCATCTCCCTGACCAAATCCGCCCACATTAGGATTACTCGCCAACGGCTGATCCAATTTGATAGATTCGCCTTCTGAAACAAGAAGTTCTGGCCCTGGAGGGATAATATCAACCACTTGACGTCCATCCGATGCATCCGCTATGGTTATTTCATAACCCCCTTTTTCTTTTCGTATTATTTTACCTACTATACCTGCTGATGTAGCATTATAAACTGTATTGTTACTTTTGCTCCCGTCGGGATAAATCTGACCCCTTCCCCTGTTTCCGCCTACGTATATAGGATATTTTAAGAAGTGAACCTCTTTCGTAGTAGCGGGGTCCGGGGAAAGGATAGGAAAGGTGATTTCACTATATTTCTGACCAGGAACGGGGCCTATCACAAGAATATTTTTTTTATTCGGGCGATAGCTCTGAAAAGACAGATTGCCTATCTTTTCTTTCATCTCGGGGGAAATCCGATCGGCAGGAGCTAATTCAAAACCCTCCGGTAAAATAAGAACAGCCCCTACATTCAAAGCACCCTTTTTACCATTAGCAAGAACTTGTTTTAGTTGCATATCATAAGGGATTCGAACAACTGCTTCAAATACAGTATCTGGCAGTACCGTTTGTGGAACTTCAATATCCACGGGCTTATTAGCTAAATGACAATTGGCACATACAATACGACCAGTCGTTTCTCGTGGATTTTCATAACCTTGCTGTGCAAAAATGGGATATGCACTTGAAATGGATGGCCGAGTTATGATATATATCATGAGCGATACGGAAATGGATCGATTAATTTGTTCCTTTATCCAAGAAAAAGTCTTTCTAGTTTGCATGGTCCAACCATTGAGCCCAAAAATGTTTACAATAAATTTGGTAGGTCGCTAACCTAGTTCCCTATCCGCAATTCTGCTATTTACTGGAATAATTTTACTGGAATAAATAATATTAATATTTAATATATAGAATAAATCTTTGGGATGGAATAGAAAGAGTAAGTATGATTTTACATGCTGTACAACTACAAAGTAAGAAACGTTAGAATTGAATTGGATTAATATCCGTAGATACTTTTTTAATCATTCATTGAATGATAAATCACTACAAGTGACGGAGAAACACGATTTAAATAACGAAAAATCCAAAATTTAAATAGAGTATCTAGAATGACTGGAAAAGTAGAAACAAGACCAGATATAATTTGATCATTATGAGCAAATCCAAAATCTTTGTAGACAAAGCCAATCATTAGTTCCCAACCGTGGGGCGAATGGAATCCGATACATAAATCTGTTAATAAAAGAATCGAAAAAGCTTTTATTGTGTCACTTAAGTTATATAGGAATTCCTGAGCCCAAGAGTTAAGAATAACAAGTTCTTCATTACCCAAAAAAGAATAACCGCTTAGAATAACGAAACATATTATATTTGTCGAGAAGTGTAAAAGTGTATGAATATGATCCTCATTGTGTATCTTGATTAGTTGGAGCGTTTCTTTGTGGATTCCTATACGAAGGTTTTGTAGATGTGTCTCCGAGTATTCCTTGATCATTTCCTCCAAAAGAAGGATTTCCTCCAATTCTATGAAATTTTCTATAATATTCTTTTCTTGAATATCATTCAAAAAAATTTCAGATTGCCTAGTATTCCACCAATAAGTAACCCAAGATTCCAGACTTTTATTAAATGAGAGAGAAATCCACCAGGGCAAAAATACTATAGATCCAAGATATAAAAGAGGGGTGAATGCTTTCTTTTTTGACATTTTTTCATTTCGTGTCTATGAATTTTTAATGAACCGACCTCATTAGTTGACTCTACGCCATCCAATATTTCTCTCATGCATGAGTTCTATTACAAAGTATCGAACTTATTAATCTATTCACTGTTTTTTATTTGTGATTTCAGAGTTAGTCTTTGAATGTAGAAAGAATACATAAATAGATTAAGAATTCACCTCGAATTCAAATAATTAACAAAAGAATATTATATTGTTTCCAGATATAGTAATTGGTCAAATTCGAAGCAAGTATCCCCCTTTCGACGAATTGATGACTGCCTGAAAGAATCGCTTTATTTAAGTAATTCTTTTCTATCATTATAGCAAAATTATATTTTTAAAAAATTTCACTGACTACTCCGAGTCCGGAATAAAAAAATTTATGTATTTCGAAATGCTTTGATATAAAATAGAAAGGATGAATCCATTTTTTCGATTTGTTACTTATTTTTTTATTATTGAATTAAGTTGTGTAGATTTCCATACACATAAAAGACCACAAAAACATTTTTGTGGTTGTTACGTTACGTCTTCTTTGACTAGAATGAACGTTATGAAGAAACTTCCGTTAAGTTATGGTATAGAAAAGGGGGATTCTTTAGTTTTTCCTTCCTGCTGAGAAAGCATTCATTCTCTCAGCTCATTTCTCAAAATACTTCAATCGGTACACGCAAGAAATAGGCCAATTCGGCAGCTTTTTGTTCGATTTCCCGTGGAGTAACATTCTCATCCGTACGAGTCAAGGGAATGGCCCCCTGGCCTCTGATATCCATATAAAGGACACGGCGAGCATAAATACCCTCTTTAACTTCTAGTCTGACGAACTGAATATCCTTTATAAGGAATCGGAGGAAAATGCGACGATTTTTTCCAGGGAATCCCCAACGAAAAATACACACCATTCCTTCTTTTCTATCGAATCGATCATAACCACCCCCTACATTCCACGAAATTGTGCACCACAAATAGGAGCTAATAAAGAGACCCGCGATCCCATAGAAAGACATCACAATCCCTTGTGGAAAAAAAAGGATTTGCTGAGACGGAAATAAAGATATCAAGTTTCTCCCAAGATAACTGGAAGTTCCAACCAATAAGAATCCTAATGAACCTAAAAAAAGGATAATGGCCCAGCATAAATTACTTGTTTTTCGCGACCCCGTTATAGGTTGTATCCATATATGTTCTGATCGACAACTCATACTTGATCTGGTTTCGTTTTATTGGAATTGAGAGAATACCCTAGACTTTACTCTTTTTGTTTCCGAAGTAACTCTCATCAACTAGTACTTAGTTTGATGTAAACCTTTAAGAGTAATTTATCAAGTTGGTTAGATCTAAAATAAAAACATACCCTTCGTATGATCCCATCGATATATATAGATGTACCGATTTTACAGTTCAGCCATCCGGCGATCCTGAGATATTTTCAAATAGATAGAATTCCTTTACCCCCATATCATCTTTCTACAGGTCAAAGAGCCCCTTTCGACGGAAGCGCCGCATGTTATACCTTCTTACAATAAATAGGTATCTACGTTATAATACAAGTCTTAGCTTTGAAAAAAAAAATGGATGAGAGTTGGGCCCATCAGATC